AAACTGAAAGAAACCTCAGAAACAGAAGAAAGGGGAGAAAGAAAGGAAGAAAGCGATGTAGAAACAACTTACGAAACGAAGAAGACTAAACAGGAACAAGAGGGATCCGCCGAAGAAGACAAAGATAGCCCGGTTTACGAAGATTCTTATCTTGATACCCACCAAGATAATTGGGAATTGGGAAAACTTAAAGAAGAGAAAAATGAAAAAACTTATTTCTGGTTTGAAAAGCCTATTGTAACTTTTCTTTTCGATTATAAACGTTTATAATTAAAAAAAAAACTAAATTAAAAAAAAAACTAAAATTTATAAAATAAAAAAATTAATAAAAAGATCGATACATAAGATAAATACAAGAATAGATAAGACGAGACTCGCCCACCTCCCATATATTTAATCCCTTCCCCTATAAAGAAACTGGCAACGCCGACCCCGTTTGTAATTCCATCAATTATATGTCTATCAAAAAAGTGAATTAGTTCGGCTAACCTTCTTATACCCACAGTAAAAATCTTAGTATAAAAAATATCTATGTAACCGCGATTATATGACCAATTGTATATCACATTTTTTACTTGGTCCAAGAGAATCCTCTTGGGTCCCTTCTTTACAAATGAATTAACTAAGTCCAAATTCTGAAGAGATGAATAAACAGATCCATATAAAATGGATGCTATAAATAATCCAAAAAGGGCTATACTTACCGAAAAAACTGCATTTTTCAAAAAATCATACCAATCCGAGGAATCATTCGAATTTATATGGAAAAAATTTGTAGACGGAGTTAACCATTTCGATAATAGATCAAAATCTATTACTCCTTGATCAAAATTAATTCCGATTGATCCAACGAATAAAGTAAATAGCACCAATACAAGCAGAGGAAATAACATAGTATTGTCCGACTCGTGAGGATAGGTGTAAGTGTATTTATTTCTAAAGTAAGTACTAAAGTATCGTATTCTATTTTTTACATTATTATCGATTTGATATGTATCTTTTGAAAAAAAGGAGACCTTATTATTCTTATTCGTTGTTGATAAAGTTGATAAAAGTAAATTTCTATTGACTGCTTTAGGTACTTCTTTTCCCCATAAAGATATTGAATAGAAAGAATTGTTTTTAGTGGTACTGTAATTTTGAAAATGGATGCGCAAATGTCCATCAAAGGTAAGTAAATACATCCGAAACATAAAAAATGCAGTTAATCCTGTTGTGAAGGAAGCTATTATTGCAAAAATTGGTGAATACAACCAACTATCATTAAGAATTTCATCTTTGGACCAAAAACAAGCAAGAGGTGGAATACCACAAAGAGAGAGTGTACCTAATAAAAAAGTAATTCTTGTAATTGGAACATATTTTGTTAAACCGCCCATAAGAACCATATTTTGACTTTTATCCGGCGAATATCCAACAATAGGTTCCATTGAATGAATAATAGATCCAGATCCCAAAAACAATAAAGCTTTCGAATAGGCATGAGTGATCAAATGGAATAAAGCGGCTCGATAAGAACCTATACCCAGAGCTAACATAATATAACCCAATTGAGACATTGTAGAATAAGCTAAACTTCTTTTAATGTCTCTTTGAGCAAGAGCCAAAGTAGCTCCTAATAGTACTGTTATTACGCCTATTAAAGAAATGAGATTCATTATGTAAGGTATAACTATGAAAAGAGGAAGAAGCCGAGCTACAAGAAAAATTCCCGCAGCTACCATAGTAGCAGCATGTATAAGAGCCGAAATGGGAGTGGGTCCTTCCATAGCATCAGGTAACCATATGTGAAGGGGGAATTGCGCAGATTTAGCAACTGCACCGACGAATAAAAAAGAAGCACACAGAGTAGCAAATAAAGAATCTACTCCATTATTATGAACCAAGTTATTAACTATTTCGAACAAATCCCGAAATTCTAAACTACCAGTTATCCAATAAAGTCCTAAAATTCCTAATAATAAACCAAAATCTCCTATACGATTGGTTACAAAAGCCTTTTGACAAGCGCTTGCTGCAATCGGTCGTGTGAACCAAAAACCTATTAGTAAATACGAACACATTCCTACAAGTTCCCAAAAAATATAAATTTGTATCAAATTGGAACTAGTAACCAATCCCAACATAGAAGTATTGAAAAAACTCATATAAGCAAAAAATCTCAAATATCCTTGATCATGAGACATATAATTGTCACTATAAATAAGAACCATGATTCCAACAGTAGTAATTAATATTGACATAATAGAAGTAAGTGGATCGATCAAGTGTCCGAACTCTAAAGAAAAATCATTATTGACGGTCCAAGACCATAGATATTGATAGATAAAATTTCCATTTATTTGCTGAATAGACAGATTGGCCGAAAACACCATAGCTATACTTAGCATCAAAATACTCGGAAAAGCCCACATACGACGAATATTTCTGGTTGCTGCGGGAATAAGCAGAAGTCCAAATCCTATTAACATTGTAACTGGAAATGGAAGAAAAGGTATTATCCATGCATATTTATATGTATGTTCCATAAAAAAAAACAAATTTTCATTTTTTTTTTTCTTATAATTGTAATTGTTTCCGATTCGCCAATTCTTATCGCTTTTGAAAGGAACAATAAAAAAAATCAACAAAAAAAGATATAAAAACCTCAAATATTTTTTGATTTTAAATTATTCTGACTTTTGTTAGATCTTAGATATTGGAAATATTCAAAAAGTTACACAATTGGTTGGTCAAATGATATGACCAAATAGTTAGGTAAGAGTAATTACTTAGTTATTAACTTTATTAACTAAAGAAAGTATTTATTAAAATGGGAAATGTGAGATTTTGAATCATTCTACGACTATACTACTATTCCATTTTAGCAATATGTAACCATATCATATACTATAGTCTATAGTATAGTTAAGTAAAAACAATTATACCAAAACAGTAGAATATGGATCATAGTATGCATCAATAAATCGACTCAAAAAAAAAAAAAAAGACCTAGTTATTCTAGTGCATTTATTTGTAGTAATTACCTAATTTTTTGCGGAACTGATTGATTGGGTTCCAATCCAATAAGAAAGTTCTTATAATACTCCTTACTTCGTATAGAACTGAAATAAAAAATAACAAAAAATGGAAGTTCCTCTTCTTAGGTAACGGAATGTCTTGTTTAACATATTAACTACTGCCAGTTGTAGTTAAAGTTTGAACTTAAATTATAGACACGGCACTATGAGCTTATTCAATTACAACTAAATTACAACTAATATAATAGTCATATTTTTCCCCAGTGTATTATATATGCGACATGCGTGTATATTATATATTTATATATAAATAATATATTTGTATTGTATGTTATGAAAGAAAAAACTATTATCGACGGAATTAAGTACAGAAAATGCCTAAAAAAAACGATCTATTTTGAGCAATACATGTCTTTCACATACAACAATAAAAATGAGTAACTCTTTTTTTTTGAATGGCAGTTCCAAAAAAACGTACTTCTATATCAAAAAAACGTATTCGTAGAAATATTTGGAAGAAAAAGGGAAATTTAGCTGCAATAAAAGCTTTTTCTTTAGCAAAGTCAGTTTCTACCGGAGATTCAAAAAGTTTTTTTGTGCAACAAACAGCAGGTAAGAAAATCTTGGAATAATCTGAATTTTCATGGCTAGAAGAACTTCCAATTTTAGAATATGAATAATTCCCATTAACTAGTGTATTGAACTCCTCAAGATTAGTTAGAACTAGTGGCTATGATATGTAGAATAAGAATTCCTCTGTACGCCGGGTCTAGTTCTAAGTATTATTATTATTATTTTTTTTTTTTTTTTTCATTCTTGTTTTTATTTTATTAATTATTAGATTTAATATTTTTTAATTCGTGAGATGGGTTTTTCCTATGAATTTTCTTTTCACAATAGAAAAATCTTTGTTCATTCTATTTTTCTATTGTGAAAAGAAAATTCAATTAAAATTGTGATGAAACTCTTTTTTTTTTTCATTTATCTTATCTGATTTCGCGAATTCAAAATAAATAAAATAAAGAAAAAAAAAAAAAAAAAAATAGAAAAAGGGGACAATTCTTAGTTTCTATCTCGACTGAAAACAAAACTTTCAAGTTTCAAGTGTTTCGGAATAACTTAGTATATAAATAGTACGTAAAAGTTGATTGTTAAAATGGAACTTATGACGATACGAACTAAGAATTTTTGATGAAAATTCAAAGATGAATTTCAAAGAGCTCTTATTCATCAGTTCTAATGTTTCTTAAACTATATTGAATCCTTGAATCTAGATCTAGACGATTCAACATGAATTAACTATTATTATTTCAAGTAAGCCGCTATGGTGAAATCGGTAGACACGCTGCTCTTAGGAAGCAGTGCTAGAGCATCTCGGTTCGAGTCCGAGTGGCGGCATACTCTAAAAGAGATACAATGGCTCCTATAATGTATTTAATTCCCGATTTCAATTCTGTAATGGGACCCCTTTTATGTATGATATTTGTGACTTTAGAACATATATTAACTCATCTCTCTTTTTCGATCATTTCAATTGTAATTACGATTCATTTAATGACCCTATTAATCCACGAAATCAGGGGGTTACGTGATTCATCAGAAAAGGGAATGATAGCTACTTTTTTCTCTATAACAGGATTCTTAGTTATTCGTTGGATTTCTTCAAGACATTTTCCATTAAGTAATTTATACGAGTCATTAATCTTCCTTTCGTGGAGTTTTTCCATTATTCATATGATTTCCAAGATATGGAATCATAAAAATGATTTAAGCGCAATAACCGCCCCAAGTGCTATTTTTACCCAAGGTTTCGCCACATCGGGTCTTTCAAGTGAAATGCATCAATCGTCAATATTAGTACCTGCTCTACAATCTCAGTGGTTAATGATGCACGTAAGTATGATGTTATTGAGTTATGCAGCTCTTTTATGTGGGTCGTTATTATCAGTTGCTTTTCTAGTCATTACATTTCGAAAAAACATCGATATTTTTTGTAAAAACAAAATTTTCTTAATTAAGTCATTTTTCTTTGGCAAGATCGAATACGGGAACGAAAAAAAAAGTGTTTTTAATAAACACACTTCTCTTCTTTCATTCCGAAATTATTACAAATATCAATTAACTCAAGGTTTGGATTATTGGGGTTATCGTGTCATTAGTTTAGGATTTACCTTTTTAACCATAGGTATTCTTTCTGGAGCAGTATGGGCTAACGAAGCATGGGGATCTTATTGGAATTGGGACCCCAAAGAAACTTGGGCATTTATTACTTGGACCATATTCGCGATTTATTCACATACTAGAACAAATCAAAGTTTGCAAGGTACAAATTCGGCACTTGTAGCTTCTATAGGATTTCTTATAATTTGGATATGCTATTTTGGGATCAATCTATTAGGAATAGGTCTACATAGTTATGGTTCATTCACATTAACATCTAATTGAATAAAGGAATACATAAGAACATCGTCCCATATATAACGAAAATTTGTGCGAGTTTTTGAGAACCCTTTGAATATGATTCCTTGTGATTCAAATGCTTCAAAGGGTTCTCAAAAACTCGGAATACATCTTATTATAATTCTAATTCACTTTTTTTTTGCGTTGTACTTCAAAAATATGAAAATTCTAAGACTTTGCTTTCTGTCTCATTAATGAAAACTATCTATGAAAATAATTAGATAGGATAACTTGTACCTTGTCAACTGACAGCGAGAGAACGAAATCAGGATAAATACCAATCCCTATTACAGGTAAAAAGATACAGATCGAAACAAATAGTTCTCGTGGTCCAGAATCCACAAAATTGGAGTTTAGAACATTGAATAGTTTGTATCCATAGAACATCTGACGTAACATAGATAATAAATAAATAGGAGTTAATATCATTCCAATTGCCATTACAAAGATAATTAGCATTTTGGACATTAAAAGATATTTTGGGCTAGTAATTATTCCCAAAAATACTACTAATTCCGCAACAAAACCACTCATTCCTGGCAATGCAAGAGAAGCCATCGAGAAACTACTAAACATGGTAAATATTTTTGGCATTGGGATGGATATCCCCCCCATTTCGTCGAGATAAACAAGACGTGTTCTATCACAACTCGTTCCTACCAAGAAAAAAAGTGCAGCACCAATAAATCCATGAGAGAGTATTTGTAAAATGGCTCCGTTCAGTCCCATGTCAGTTATAGAACCAATTCCTATAATTATGAAACCCATGTGAGATACGGAAGAATAGGCTATTCTCTTTTTTAAATTGCGTTGACCAAGAGAGGTTGAAGCTGCATAGATTATTTGTATTGTCCCTACTATCACCAACCAGGGAGAAAATATAGAATGGGCGTGCGGTAATAATTCCATATTGATCCGAATCAATCCATATGCTCCCATTTTTAATAAGATTCCGGCTAGAAGCATACATGTACTGTAATGCGCTTCTCCATGAGTATCTGGTAGCCATGTATGTAGGGGTATAATCGGCGATTTGACAGCATAAGCAATAAGGAAGCCCAAATATAATATTATTTCTAATGTCACAGGATATGACTGATTAGCTAATCTTTCAAAATCCAATGTTGGTTCGTTGGAACCATATAAACCCATACCTAGAACTCCTATTAAGAGAAAAATGGAACCCCCCGCAGTGTACAAAATAAACTTTGTAGCCGAGTACAAACGTTTCCTTCCTCCCCACATGAATAAAAGTAAGTAAACAGGAATTAATTCTAACTCCCACATGATGAAAAAAAGTAAAAGGTCTCGAGAAGAAAATAATCCTATTTGACCACTGTACATTGCTAACATCAGGAAATAGAACAATCGCGAATTTCGAGTAACAGGCCAAGCTGCTAAAGTAGCTAAAGTAGTGATAAATCCTGTCAGTAAAATAGGTCCTATGGAAAGTCCATCGATTCCCAGTCTCCAGTGAAAATCAAAAATATTTATCCATTTAAAGTCCTCTTCCAGTTGAATTAATGGATCGTCCAATTGGAAATGATAACAGAACACATAGGTTGTTAGAAGGAGCTCGAACAAACATATACATGTAGTATACCACCTTAATACCTTATTCCCCCTATGAGGGAGAAAAAAAATTGAAGAACCCGCGAATATCGGCAAAACTACAAGTATTGTTAACCAAGGGAAATAACTCGTGATAAAGACAAGATGCGTTTTGACCAAAAAACCCGTGCTCGAAATAATATATTTTCTCGAGTACGGGTTTTTCTCGGTAAAAAGGAATCAAATGATTCAAGTGGAGTTTTTTCTATTATAACGTATCAATAAGATAGACCCATGCTGCGAGTTGTTTCATGCCATAAATAAACACGGACACTCAAAAAATCTGTTGGACAAGCGGATTCACATCTCTTACAACCTACACAGTCCTCGGTTCTTGGCGCGGAAGCAATTTGCTTAGCTTTACATCCGTCCCAAGGTATCATTTCCAATACATCTGTGGGGCAGGCTCGTACACATTGAGTACACCCTATACATGTATCATAAATTTTTACTGAATGTGACATTGGGTCTATAAATTCCAGTTTTGAACATAAAAAATTTTCGATCTGGTAAAGTAAAATCGGTACTAAACGAATTCTATATTTATATTGTAGACACCAGACGAATCAATGATTTATCAAAAAAATCTTAACTTTAAGAATCAATAGATTTCTAAATCTGTTCATGAGAAAGGACCAAGAAACTTTGATTTCCGTTTCAACAACCATGATCATACGAGTCACACATGTGACTTCACATTGGCCAACAGATTGTCAATATTTCAATAGTAATATTGAAATATATTCCTATATATATATTACTATTGAAATATAAAAAAAAATTATATAATTTTCAATTTGTATATATATTATGTCTTTATTTATATGATATACTAATTATTGACTAATTATTCAACAAATTCGATTGATTGATACGAGTTGATTTTCTGTTACGATAGATCGACGAAACAATAGCTAGCCCAATAGCTGCTTCCGCGGCCGCAATGGCTATAACAAAGATTGAGAAAATGTCTCCTTTTAATTGGCGACTATCAAATATATCTGAAAATGTTACGAGATTAATATTAACCGAATTTAGTATAAGCTCAAGACACATAAGTGCTCTAACCATGTTTCGACTTGTGATCAGTCCATAGATACCGATAGAAAATAAATAGACGCTCAAAAAAAGTACATATTCGAACATCATCGACTAACTCCTCATCAACAATCTCGATTCATTTCAATATGAACAACAATTCAACCAATTTGGTTGACTAGAATCGAGCAATTACAGAAAAAAGAGGGTATTGGCAGTAAATTAAACTCAAAACTTTTCCTTTTTCATTTGATTTATAATTTCTAATAATTTTATTAATTCTAAGTATTTATTATTGACGAGCCATAGTAATTGCACCTATTAAAGAAACTAAAAGAATTATAGAAATGAGTTCAAACGGAAGATAAAAATCTGTTGATAAATGAATTCCAATTTGTTGAACGTTACTTATAAGGTCCTGTTCTATAATCTGGTTTTTTCTTGTAGTCCAAATAATTCCGTACCATGACGTATCTAGGATAGTAGTAATTAGTGAAAAAAGAATACTTGTACAAACCAGTAAAGTGATCCCGTCTCCTACAGTCCAAAGATAGGAATCGTTGGAATATTCTGAACCGTTCATGAACATAACAGCAAATATGATTAAGACATTTATGGCTCCCACATAAATAAGGAGTTGTGCGGCAGCTACAAAATAGGAGTTCGATGGAATATAGAATAAAGATATACAAACAAGAACCAATCCCAACGAAAAGGCGGAATAAATTGGATTGGTAAATAATACTACTCCTAGACCTCCTAATATAAGAAATGATCCCAGAAATACTACAAGTATATCGTGTATTGGTCCAGGTAAATCCATTATGTATAACAGATAAATAAGTCGAAATATTTCATGACCTTACTAAATAGTCCAGGAAAAATAAGGGTGTTACCCTTATTTTTTTCTTTATATGATGGGTTCCTAATTGAATTAAATCTTAATATGGATTAATGTAGATATAGAAAAAGTTATTAAAGTTATTAGCCAATCCTACTTTTTTTATCTGAAAGAAAAAAGAAAAGATTGGAATTTTCTATTTCGAAATCATCACGAAAACATATTCTTGGTTTAAATCAAAGACTAATTCTCAACAATCAATAGTTATTATTTATAGTTATTATTTGTAGTTTCTGAGCAATCAAAATAAAAGAGGCTTGGATCCTTTATATCAAAAAAAATCTTAGTAATCGGTAATCGTTCTTGAATCAAGGGGTTTATCTTTGTCTATTTTGATTTGGGTCGAATTCATAACTGTTTGAATTGTGTAATCTCCAATTACTGACATTGGCAACCGACCCAATGCAATTTGATTATAATTCAATTCGTGGCGATCATAAGTAGAAAGTTCATACTCTTCAGTCATCGATAAACAGTTTGTTGGACAATACTCGACGCAGTTACCACAAAATATACAGACCCCAAAATCAATACTATAATTAAGCAATTGTTTCTTTTTAATATCTTTTTCAAATCTCCAATCAACAACGGGTAGATCTATGGGACATACACGAACACATACTTCACAAGCAATACATTTATCAAATTCAAAGTGTATTCGACCGCGGAAACGCTCTGATGTGATCGATTTTTCATAAGGATATTGAATAGTTACAGGTAAACGATTTGTATGGGATAAGGTAATTATGAAACTTTGACCAATGTACCTTGCAGCTCGTATTGTTTGTTGACCATAATTTATGAACCCGGTCACCATAGGGAACATATTGTGGATCTCCATGAATAAATTGATGTTTCTTTCTCTTGTTTAAGATTGGTTATGAATATAGAATATCGTTATTCTCTTCTTTTATTTATATTATTTATAGTGAAACAAGTTGGGAAGAAGTTGTCAATAATAGATTTCCCAGGGAAATAGGTAACAGAAATTTCCATCCAAGATTTAATAGCTGATCCATTCTCATCCTCGGTAAAGTCCATCTTGCTGTGATAGGAATGAACAGAAACAAATAAGCTTTAGCTAATGTAATAAATATACCAATTGTCATTCCAAAGATTCCGGCCATTTTATTTATTCCGAAAAGTTCAGGAATAGATATGTACGGAATAGAGAAATTCCACCCACCTAAGTAAAGAACTGTTATAAATAATGAAGAAACTAATAAATTTAGGTAAGAAGCAAGGTAAAATAAAGCGTATTTGATACCTGAATATTCTGTTTGATAACCTGCTACTAATTCCTCCTCTGCTTCTGGTAAATCAAAGGGTAATCTCTCACATTCTGCTAGAGAAGAAATTAGAAAAACTACAAACCCTATAGGCTGACGCCACAGATTCCACCCCCAAAAACCATATTTTGACTGTGCCTCAACTATATCAACTGTACTTAAACTGTTAGATAATCATAGTCGATAATAACATCACTGTTCATATCGCTATTTCAAAACCGTACATGAGACCTCAGCTTCATACGGCTCCTCTACGGCCACAAATAAATGTAAGGACTTGTTTGGTAGTATCGTCATCTTTATTTATATAGTAAATATACACCGGGAGTCCCAAATTAGACCAATGAAATTCCATCTGCTAGAATAAAAAGGCGCTTCTGAATTGATCTTATCCATTAGAATTTCAATTTATCTTTGTTCGGTAATAACTTAATCCTTCAATAAAATACTCGTTATATCAAAAAATATGTTCTATCAATAACTATAAAGAATTAGAACGAATTGGGCATTAATTCCAAATTTTATTTATGATAAGAATTCTATATGTATAGATTATAGATATGGATGGGGAAAAGAAAAAAAAAAAATAAAGATCTTTTTTATTTCTTATTTATTCATTTTATTTTTTTTTTTGCATCCCATTTCTTTTGTTCCTGTTCTTCTTTCTCAGAGGAAGGGGTACTCTGAAAAAAAAATATATATATATATAAATAAAGGATTAATTCGTTTTTGATAGTCATTTCTTTAATCAGTGAATAAGAGCATACTCTAGATCGGAATCGTGGGGAAGTACTGCTTGGTCATTTCTACCAACTTAAAGTCCTCATTATGATTCGTTTTATCCAAAGTTTTATGCAAAAATACCTTTTTTTGATACCTTACATTATCCCCATTACTAATCTTTTGTGTACCTTGGTGTTCCTAACTGTCCACTGATTTTTGATTGATCCCCGGTATGGTAATACATATAAGACAGTCGTAGAAACCCCACACGGTCGATCTTTTGTACCCGCTTCAAGATATGATAATTAGTCAAAGAATCTTAATCTTGGGGTAAACAGTTTACACTGCTTGTGTTTATTATTCTTGTACATAGGGAATGAGATTTTACCTTCTTACTGCAAATTTATAAGCAGTTTTATTTTACTCATATAACTATCTAGTTTAACTCATCGACCCTAATGATGAATAAAAAATGAAAATATCCATTCAATATATTAAACCTCTTTACTTTATTTCTAGCGAGGAGGGAAAATAATCATGTTCCAACGAATCACACGTAGAGATATTGATAACACACATAGAGTTAATGGTATTTCATAGCTAATAGATTGAGCAGCAGCCCGTAGACCACCTGAAAAGGAATATTTATTGTTCGATCCATATCCTGACATAAGAAGTCCAATAGGAGCAATACTTGAAATGGAGATCCATAAAAAAACACCTATACTGAGATCGGCTAAAACAAGGCGAGACCCAAAAGGGATTACTAAATAACTTAGTAGAACTGATATGACCGCTATAGACGGTCCCACGCTAAACAAACGAATATCTCCTCTAGATGGGAGGAGGTCCTCTTTAAAAAGTAATTTGATCCCATCTGCTAGAGCTTGCAGAATTCCTAACGGGCCGGCATATTCAGGCCCAATACGTTGTTGTATTGCTGCGGATATTTCTCTTTCTAACCACACAATTACTAGTACCCCTATAGTGATTCCCAATATAAGGGTGAAAATAGGAACAAAGATCCATATGAGTTCATAGACTTCTTTTAAGGATTCCGATCTAGAAAAAGAATTGATAGCTTGTACTTCTACTTCTGTCATATCAATTATCATTTCAACGATCAACTTCTCCCATAATGATATCTATACTACCTAGTATCGTCATGATATCAGCCAATTTCATTCTTTTAACTAGTTGAGGGAGAATTTGCAAATTGATGAAACCCGGTGGACGAATTTTCCACCTCCAGGGGAAAACACTACTGTCTCCTATCAAAAAAATTCCTAATTCTCCTTTTGGGGCTTCTACTCTCACATAAAGTTCTTGTTTCGACAATTCAAAATTGGGTGAAAGTTTTTTAGTAATAAATCTATATTCAAAATTAGTCCATTCGGAATTTTTTGCTCTATCAAAGCGTCGGACTTCTAAATTTTCATAGGGCCCCCCAGGAATTCCTTCTAGAGCTTGTTGAATAATTTTTATAGATTCTTTCATTTCACCGATTCGTACTAAATAACGAGCTAGTGAATCTCCTTCTTTTTGCCATTGGACTTCCCAATCAAATTTATTGTAACACTCATAACGATCAACTTTACGAAGATCCCATTGGATTCCAGAAGCTCGTAACATCGGTCCTGATAAACCCCAATTTATTGCTTCCTCTCCACCAATAATGCCGACTCCCTCAACCCGTTCCAAAAAAATAGGATTCCGCGTAATAAGCTTTTGATATTCAACAATTCCTGTTAAAAAATAATCGCAGAAATCTAAACATTTATCTATCCATCCATAAGGTAGATCAGCAGCGACTCCCCCAATACGGAAATAATTATGCATCATTCGCATACCCGTAGCAGCTTCAAATAGATCATATAACAATTCCCTTTCTCTGAAAATATAGAAAAAGGGGGTTTGTGCACCGATATCCGCCATAAAAGGTCCAAGCCATAACAAATGAGAAGCTATACGACTCAATTCCAGCATAATTACTCTAATGTAACTGGCTCTTTTAGGTACTTGAACACTTTCCAATCGTTCTGGTGCATTTACTGTTATTGCCTCTGTGAACATAGTGGCTAAATAATCCCACCGTGTCACATAAGGCAAATATTGTATAATTGTTCGATTTTCCGCTATTTTTTCCATCCCTCTGTGTAAATAACCCAATATGGGTTCACAGTCAATAACATCTTCACCATCGAGAGTAACGATTAGTCGAAGAACACCATGCATTGATGGGTGGTGAGGGCCCATGTTAACTATCATGAGATCTTTTCTTGTAGCCGGTAAAGTCATATCTTTTCTTCCTTAATTCATTATTCCATGAATTTATCAAAATGAGATTCATCAAAATGAAAAATCTAATAACTACTATTAACTAATAACTAAAGAAAAAAATTCAAACCAATCTTAAAATTAACGGGTTTTTGATTCTCGAATACCCAACTGACTAATTAATTTCTTATAACGTACTCTATTTTTCTTTGACAAATAATCTAGCAGACGTTGACGTTTTCCCAGAATTTTTCGCAGACCCCTTTGCGATAAAAAATCTCTTTTATGTAATTCCAAATGTAAAGTAAGTCTCCGTATCTTATCGGTGAAACTGAATACTTGAAATTCAACAGATCCGCAGTTTTTTTCTTTTTCTTGTCGAATAGCCGAGATGAATGAATTTTTGACCATAAAAAACAATTTTTTTCTTTTCCGTGGATTTTACCGATCAGGAAAAATAATAATTATTATTATACCAGTTATTTGAATCTAGTACACAAAAAATGTAGATTTCTTCATATACACTACTCTATTCATTCTTATTTTATTTAAATTAAATTTATTTTATCCAAATCAAATTTGCAATTTGATTTGGATAGAATAGAAGGGGATGATACATTTATGCATTCACAAACACGAAAGAGAATTATTTTTTTACCTAACTAAAAAAAAAAATATTCTGTCGATTTCTTCCTAGATCCAATTGATACGTAATTTAATCGGTATCGTGTACCAGAATGTAATATAGCGTATGTGTATATATTTCGGTTTTATCTACTGAATATGTCATGCGATAGATATATAGGAAATATTTACTATTAACTAATTTTGAATCGCGGATACATATGTATTCTTGACATACTGAAATGACTGCCGTTATTGGTATCAAACCAATAACGATTCATACAAGCTAAATCTTCTAATCGATAATTGGGCCAAAGAAACAATTTGAATTTAATGAATTTATCTGTTTCCGTATTAAGATGCTTTTTCTCGTTCAAAAATTGTCCACTGTTTCTTATGTTGTTTTGATTGCAAAATATTGGATTTCTATCCACAACATTCCAATTCTGGTTCCGGTAATTGAAACAAATTAGAATTCTCAATTCTCTACGACGTCTGGGAGATAGAATATTTTCAGGAACAAGGAAATCATAATAATTTTTGTTTCTATTCACAAGCATATTGCTGTCTTGTGCAACGGATCCATCAAGATTCTTTTTATCAACATATCTATTTTTTATTATGCATTTTCCATTAGTTTGGTGCTTATTCTTATCAACCAATGAAATACTTATGGTTTGGTATATAATATATTTTCCATCCCTTTTCATAGATAGACGAATTGGCTCGATAATAAATATTCCCCTTTTTATCAATTCTGTAAGAGTTAGGTCTTTCTGAATCAACATTGCATCCAGATGCATCTCTCCTCTTTGAATTGAGGATATAGCAATTTCCCTTGGATCTATCAGTCTAAGTAGAAGACAATATACCTGGATATTACTGATCATTCTTTGATTCAAGGGATCATCCCATCTTAATTGAAAAAGAAAATACTTTTTCAAGAAGAAATCCAGTTCTGCTTCTTTCTTGCTCTTGTATTGTTTTTTCTTTCTACCCTTTTTAATGTTTGTTCCTGTGTAATCTTCTTCAACATCTTTCTTTTTGTTTTGTTTTCGTAGATCTGATACAAGATCCCCTTGGCCTTGTTGTTCATTTTTTTTTTTATTTACGTCGATCTTTTCACTTTGACTAATATTTTCATTTCTATGAAAATGAAAAATAAGTAATTTGATTGGTATGATCCACGGTTTAATCTTATACGCATCAAAAAGTAGCACAAATTCTGGGAAAAACCAGGGTTCTAGATTTGATATGGTACGATATAACCTTTCTTGATTCATTCCCATCCAATCAAAAAAGTATTTTTTTTTAGAATTTTTAGTTTCCGTTTTAGCATTTTTATGAATCTTGGTATCGATATACGTATTGGTCGAGGTTTCAATATCGATATTATTTCTAAGACAAAAATGGAGAATTCTATAATCAAAAAATTTTCTATCCAGATTTTTGTTCGTATCAATAATAGATCCTTTTTCTAGATAATCACTAATAGCTATACTTATCAATCCATAAAATGATTCGGATTCCAGTGTATTTAAATTATATGTAATTTTTTTGTCTTTTACTTGTAACGTTGATCCATAAATATATGAGTCCTTACTATCCCCATAATTTATATATTTATATGATAAAAGATCATATCCATAATGTTTTTTCAATTTTTCTTTTTGACTCATCAACGAATCCACTGCATAGTAATTTTGTTTCATGTAATGAATTAATTGGTCTTTTTTATATAAATCCAATTTCATTGAGTCTTTCTTTTGAATCGTACAACATTGATTGACTCTATTTTGCCATTTTTTCGATACTAAGTGGGCCCACTTGGTCTGAGATAAATTGTATTGATAATGACCCCGTAACCAAATTTTCCATTTATTCATCCCATACTTATGAATTTTTTTATGCCTTGGTTTGGAATTAAATATTCCTTGTGTCATACAATAATTCTTGATTATATCCCTAAGAAAAGGATGGGTGCCGTGATATTGAAGTACGGATCTCAAATGATAATTGTTAAGTAATTGATTTTGTGATAATTTGTAAAATACATATGCTTGAGACAAAGAAGATAAGTCACAATAAATATTAGAATTTTTATTACTAATATTAGTATTAATAGTATTAAAAAACGACTTTTTTATAGTAGAAATCAAGTTCATTGTATTTTGATTTGGTTTCTCAACCCCTTCTTGGCTTGTTTCGTCGTTGTAAATGGATTTATTGATAATTTTTTTTGTTGATTCAAAGAAAAGTTGTGCATTGGTCCTTGGAATCTTAATAATACATAGTAATATATTCATGTATGTTTTTTCAATGAAGGATTTCATAAAATAATGCGATTTACGTATTAATCGGATATTTTTTCTTTTGAATATTTGCCAAATATCCTTTTGTGATTCCGATCTTTTATTTTTATCATCACAAGTTAGCACTATTTTTTTCTTGTCTTTTGTGATTCCTTTTATTTGAGCCTTAATTGTGATTATCTTATTAGCAAGATCTTTCATTTTTGTTTCTATGAGTGAAGAATTTTCATTTACACAATTCATGGATCGAATTTGAATGGTCGATTCTTGGATAATATTATTATTTATATTGGAGTCTTTTCTGCTTTCATTTGTTTCATATACTTTCACCTTCCTCAATTTCAATAAGAAAATGGGGTTTACTTTTTCAAGTTCTTTCATTATTAGGTTTCTAACTAGAACTATTTTGGTGACCCATCTTGTTTTTTCTTTTGAAATCTTTAAAAACAATTTTATTCTTTCTTTGAAAGCCCTTATAACTTGAAAAAAATGCTTTTTCACTTTTATCATTTTTTTTTCGAGTTCTTGAAAAATGGGTTCAAAAAAAGAAGGTCGTTTTCGGGGAGACCCAAAAGGCAGTTCTGTTTCTCTTCCCCAGACTGTTAAAAAACAAAAATTGTCTTTTTTCTCTTTTTTACTCATTTTCTGATCTCTATGATGAGATCGTATTTTAGATCTTCGCCAAGGTTTCAGACAGAAAGGAAATAGAATCTTTATCTGAATACCATCTGTTAACCAGTTTTGAGGAAATTCTGTTTCTGATAATTGAACACCATTATAGGTACATTTAACATGCATTTCTCTATTCCATTCCTCCAAATCCTCGTACCACTCGGGGAATTGCAATAATAACATACGACCAATATTTTTAGCTATTATCAATAAGGGTAATATAACGTATTTTCTAAGAAAAGATTGGGTTACTAACATTAAACCTCTTATTGCTTGAGTAAATATAAAGGTATCCCAGGTTTCTGATATTGCTATTCGTTCATTTTCCTCTTCTTTCTCTTCATTTTTTTTCTCTTTTGTTTCTTCCTCCTCAAAATAAGAAATTTGCAATTCTGGGTTTCCCTCTACCCAATTCCTAAAAATGAGATTAATCATTTCAGAGATATCAAAAAATGAAAAACAAAATGTTTTGTCTATTCGATCCAAAAAAAGTGGAGAATGCACGTTTGTTTGAAACATTTGCCAAGTAATTGTTTTACGTCTTTGAGCACGCATGGATCCTTTGATTATACC